TAAATCTATTTAATCTAGATAAGAAAAAAAAGACAAGATAATTTCTAATATAATCTCTTAAAACAAAAGGGAAAAAGAGAAAATAATTTCTAACTACTGTTGCAGCAGCTACTGCTGTTTTCTTGATCTATCCAATTGGTCAAGGAAGCTTTTCGGATGAGACATTCATAAACAGCTCTACCATAATTCTTAGCGGATAACCCCAATTTAGGTTATATAGTACATTATATAAATATAAAATAACAAATTACTAAAAAGATTAATACAAAAAAGAAAATATACGAAGAAATTCGTCCACCTCCCACATATTTGATAGCCTCCCCCATAAAAAAACTTGAAATACCAACTCCATTTGGAATTCCATCAATTACTTGTCTATCAAAAAAATAATTTAATTTAGCTAACTTTCTTACACTCGCAATTAAAGATACTTCAAAAAAAGCATCTATATAACCACGATTATATGACCAATCATATATGACATTGATTATTTTATCAGCAATCATTTTTTTAGGAACACTCTTTTCAAATAAATTAAATAAGTTCAAATTTTGTAAAGAAGAAAAAACAGGTTTATAGAAAAAAGACGCTATAAATATTCCGAAAAAAGCTATACTTACCGAAAAAGTTGCATTTGTAAAAAATTCATACCAATCCACAGAATTCTTTGAATTTTGATGTAAAAGGTCTATAGACGGAATTAACAATTTGGATAATATATCCAAATCTATTCCTTCTTGGCTGAAAGAAATTCCAATGGCCCCAACAAAGAAAGTAAATAGTACTAATACAAGCATAGAAAATAGCATAGTATTGTCTGATTCATGAGGATAAAAACAAGGAATGTTTTTAGTACCAAAATAGGTACTATCAATAAAAAGACGTGTTATGCTTTTGACATTTCGATTAATTCGATGTGAATATGTCGTCTTCCGAAAAAAAGAAGTCCTTTCATTATTATTCATTGTTAATAAAGCTAATAAATGAATTTTATTTTTAAATTTTTTTTTTCCTTCTTTACCCCATAAAGATATTGAATAGAATGAACTATTTTTCTTTCCATTGAAATTTTGAAAATGAACGTTTAAATATCCTTCAAAAACAAGTAAATAGATTCGAAACATATAAAATGCAGTTAATCCTGCTGTCGAACAAGCTATTATTGCGAAAATTGGTGAATACAACCAACTATCATTAAGAATCTCATCCTTGGACCAAAAACAGGCAAAAGGTGGAATACCACAAAGAGAAAGTGTACCCATTAAAAAAGCAGTTTTTGTAATTGGCGCATGTTTTGTTAAACCACCCATAAGAACCATATTTTGACTTTTATCTGGAGAGTATCCAACAATTGCTTCCATTGAATGAATAATGGATCCAGATCCTAAAAACAACAATGCTTTTGAATAAGCATGAGTAATCAAATGAAATAAAGCAGCTCGATAAGAGCCCATACCTAAAGCTAACATCATATAACCCAATTGAGACATTGTAGAATAGGCCAAATTTTTCTTAATATCTTTTTGAGCAATAGCTAAAGTAGCTCCTAATACTACTGTTATTATACCTATCAAAGCTATTCCATTCATTATGGAGGGTATAACTATGAAAAGAGGAAGAAGTCGAGCTACAAGAAAAATTCCTGCTGCTACCATAGTAGCAGCATGTATAAGAGCCGAAATAGGAGTAGGTCCTTCCATAGCATCCGGTAACCAAACATGAAGAGGGAATTGGGCAGATTTCGCAACTGAGCCGCAAAATAACAAGAGGGCGCACAAAGTAACAAAAAAAATATTAACCTCATTCTGATAAATCAAGTTATTGAATATTTGAAATAAATCCCGAAATTCCAAACTACCCGTTATCCAATAAAGACCTAAAATTCCTAATAATAAACCAAAATCCCCTACACGATTAGTTACAAACGCTTTTTGACAAGCATTTGCCGCAATAGGACGTGTGAACCAAAAACCTATTAATAGATAAGAACACATTCCAACCAATTCCCAAAAAATATAAACTTGTATCAAATTTGAACTAGTAACTAATCCCAACATTGAAGTATTAAAAAAACTCATATAAGTAAAAAATCTCAAATATCCTTGATCATGAGACATATAATTATCACTATAAATAAGAACCAGAATACCAACAGTAGTGATTAATATTGACATAATAGAAGTAAGTGAGTCGATCAAGTAGCCAAACTCTAAAGAAATATCATTATTTATAGTCCAAGACCATACATATTGATAGATAGAACTGTTCTTGATTTGATGAATAGACAGATCGATTGAAAAAATCATAACTATCGTTAACAATAAAATACTAGGAAAAGCCCACATACGGCGAAGATTTTTTGTTGCCGTGGGAAAAAGTAGAAGTCCTACCCCTATTAACATAGGAACTGGAAGCGGGGTGAAAGGTATGATCCATGAAGATTGATGTGTATATTCCATACAAAAAAAAATAAAGAATAAAAAAGATTTTGATTCTTAATGAATTTTGTTTCTTATTCGTTTGTTTTATCTCTTTTGTAAAGGGTTCGGTTAATAAAAAAGTGGATATATAAATAGAATTTGATATTCTTAATTATTCTGAATCTTTGCAAAAGACTTTTCATATTGCAAAGTACAAAGTACAAAAGGGCTAATAACCAAATTCCTAGTGAAAAAAATTCTTATTATTTTTAGTAATATTCTTATTATTTTTAGTAATATTCTTTTTTAGTAATATTAATTACTATTTAGAATTACTATGTTAGTAAAAATTTATTTATTTATTAAGAAATAAGAAATAATAAATTACTATTAATAAATAATAATAAATAAAAACGAAATTTGTAAAATAAAGATTTTTATCTATAGAGTGAGGATAAATAATTACACCAAAACTAAGAACATTTGTATATTTTGATATGAATCAGAAAAAACAATTCATATGACATGACCCAATAAAATAATACTTTTTTTAATTATTCAGAAACATTAGTTCAAAAATGAACTAATTGATTTTTTTACATTACAATAAAAAGAGATCTATATCTATTTGGAAAAGGTTTCTAATATTCAATGTTTTACTTTAGATAGAAAACAAAAAGAAAGAGGGAATTCAGATAGATAAGACATATGGCTAATTAAAGAAGAATTCGTTTTCATTTACAGAAGAAATGTCTTTCACATCGAACTATAGCAATAAAAAAACTATCCTAGTTGAATGGCAGTTCCAAAAAAGCGCACTTCTATATCAAAAAAACGCATTCGGAAGAATTTTTGGAAAAAAAAGGGATATTGGACAGCATTGAAAGCCTTTTCATTAGCTCAATCTATTTTTACAGGGAACTCAAAAAGTTTTTTTGTAACAAAAAATAATAATCCGAATTAGCTCGATTCAAAGAGTATTCTTTAATACTAATTTAATACTTATATAAAATATTGAATATATATTTAGAATATATTATATATAATATATTCTAAATATATATAATCTAAAATTTTTTGAATGTAGTGGTAAATTTTAGATATATAAATGAACTATTTTTTTTTTCATTGAAAAAACGGAAATATATTTTTGTAGAGTCAGAAAATAAAATAACTAAAAAATGAGTCATAAACAACTACAAAAAAATGTTCTTTTCCATTTCTGGATTCTGGATTGAAGTCAGAACTATCTAGTTCCAGTTTCAAGGGTGCTGTTTTTGAATTTGAAAAAGTGTAAACTACGAAAAACTTATTCCCCGTTGTTAAATTTGAAAAACTCACACTCGAAATGAAAAAAGAACAAGAATACAAATTCGTATTGAAATCGAAACGTTCTATTTTTTTTTTTTATATTAATAATAAATTAGAATAATCAATTACTATACTTATTCAATTACTATACTTATAGTTAATCTAAATTTATTCTATATTAATTTCTATATTTTTTATATTTCTATATTAGATTCTATATTTTTTATATTTCTATATTAGAAAAAATCCAAAATTCAATTTTATTTATTAAATTGATTTATTATAATAAATCTTTATTTTATATAGAATTATAGAATTCTAATAGAATTCTTTAAATTCTTTAATGTCTAGGAAACAAATGTACTAAAGAAATATTGCACTTTAATTAATTCTTTCAATCTCGACGATTCACTAATGAATCGGTTATTATGATTTCGAGTAAGCCGCTATGGTGAAATTGGTAGACACGCTGCTCTTAGGAAGCAGTGCTAGAGCATCTCGGTTCGAGTCCGAGTAGCGGCATGGCATCCTATATTCTTAAATAATACGTTCTATAATGAATTCAATTCCCGATTTCTATTCCTAGTATTCATATTTTGTTTTTTTCATTATAGATATTTATTTTCATTTCATTATATATATGATATTTTCAACTTTAGAGCATATATTAACTCATATATCGTTTTCGGTCATATCAATTGTGATTTCAATTCATTTGATAACCTTATTAGTCAATGAAATCGTAGGATTATATGATTTGTCCAAAAAAGCCATGATAATAACTTTTTTCTGTGTAACGGGATTGTTAATTACTCGTTGGTTTTTTTCGGGCCATTTACCATTTAGTGATTTATATGAATCGTTAATCTTTCTTTCGTGGGGTTTTTCCATTTTTCATATGGTTCCGTGTTTTAAAAAGGATAAAAACCTTTTAAGTACAATAATCGCACCAAGTGTTATTTTTACCCAAGGCTTTGCTACTTCGGGTCTTTTAACCAAAATGCATCAATCCGTAATATTAGTACCCGCTCTACAATCCCATTGGCTAATGATGCACGTAAGTATGATGATATTGGGCTATGCAGCCCTTTTATGTGGATCATTATTATCAGTAGCTATTTTAGTCATTACGTTTCAAGAAGTCATCCAAATTCTTGGTAAAAGCAAGAATTTGGATGATTTAAATAAATCATTTGATTTTGCTGAAATAAAATACATGAATATGAATGAAAGAAACAATGTTTTACGAAAAACTTCTTTTTCTTCTTCTAGAAATTATTACAGGTCTCAATTTATTCAACAATTGGATCGTTGGGGTTATCGTATTATTAGTCTAGGTTTTCTCTTTTTAACGATAGGTATACTTTCAGGAGCAGTATGGGCTAACGAGGCATGGGGGTCATATTGGAATTGGGATCCAAAGGAAACTTGGGCCTTTATTACTTGGACCATATTCGCGATTTATTTACATACTAGAAAAAATAAAAAATTGGAAGGTGTAAATTCTTCCATAGTGGCCTCTATAGGATTTCTTATAATTTGGATATGTTATTTGGGGATCAATCTATTAGGAATAGGACTACATAGTTATGGTTCATTTACATCTAATTGAATTAAAATGAGTAAAGAACCTGAAAAATAAAAATATAGAAAGCATATATATATAAACTTCCCATAAATCGTCGAGAACCCCTTAAATCAAGTAATGTAAGGATTTAAGGGGTTCTCAGAAACAACAAACATATTCGATTACAATTCAATTTCTTTTTTTTAAGTGAATCTAACGGAAAAATATTTTTTTCATTGTACAAAGGGTTTCTTTCTCTTTTTGATTTATTGGTTTTATTCATTTACGAAAACTATCTATCAAAAATTAGATAGAATAGCTTCAACCTTCTCAACCGAGAATGAGAAAATGAAATCCGGATAAATACCAATACCTATTACGGGTATAAGGATAGAAATCGAAATAAATAATTCTCTCGGCCCAGAATCAAAAAAATAAGAGTTTGGTGTATTAAAAAACTTGTATCCATAGAACATCTGTCGTAAGAGAGATAATAAATAAATAGGAGTTAATATCATTCCAATTGCTGTTACAAAAGTAATTAGTATTTTAATTATTAAAAGATATTTTTGACTAGTAATTATTCCAAAAAAAACTATCAATTCTGCAACAAAACCGCTCATTCCTGGCAATGCAAGAGAAGCCATCGATAAGATAGTAAAAATCGTGAATATTTTTGGCATTGGGATAGCCATTCCGCCCATTTCGTCAAGATAAAGAAGACGTAGTCTATCATAACTAGTTCCTGCCAAGAAAAAAAGCGCAGCGCCAATAAATCCATGAGATATTATTTGTAAAATGGCCCCGTTGAGCCCAGTATCGCTTATAGAACCAATTCCTATAATTAGGAAACCCATATGAGATACCGAGGAATAAGCTATTCTTTTTTTTAAATTACGTTGACCAAGAGATGTTGAAGCGGCATAGATTATTTGAATAGAACCTAATATCATTAACCAGGGGCAAAATATAGAATGAGCGTGGGAAAAAATTTCCATATTAATTCGAACCAACCCATACGCTCCCATTTTTAATAAGATTCCGGCTAAAAGCATACAAGTGCTGTAATGTGCCTCTCCGTGGGTATCTGGTAACCATGTATGTAAGGGTATAATCGGCGATTTGACAGCAAAAGCAATAAGAAATCCCATATAGAATATTATTTCCAGCGCCACGGGATACGATTGATTAGTTAATGTTTCAAAATTTAATGTTGGTTCATTAGAACCATATAAACCGATACCCAAAATTCCCATTAATAAAAAAACAGAACTTCCCGCAGTGTACAAAATAAACTTTGTAGCTGAATACAAACGTTTCTTTCCCCCCCACATGGATAAAAGTAGATAAACGGGAATTAATTCCAATTCCCACATGATGAAAAAAAGTAAAATGTCTCGAGAAGAAAATGGTCCTATTTGACCGCTATACATTGCTAACATAAGGAAATGGAATAATTGGTATTCTCGAGTAACCGGCTGAGCCGCTAAAGTGGCTAAAGTGGTGATAAATCCCGTCAGTAAAATAGGTCCTATAGAGAGTCCATCTATTCCGAATCTCCAGTAAAAATCAAAAAAATTGATCCATTTATAATTCTCCGTCAGTTGGATTAGTGGATCATCCAATTGGAAATGATAACAAAATGCATAAGTTGTTAGAAGGAGATCTATTAAGCATATACAAATGCTATACCACCTAATTACCTTATTTCCCCTATGAGGAAATAAGAAAATGAAGGAACCCCCGGCTATTGGCAAAACTACAACTATTGTTAACCAAGGAAAAGAATTCGTGATAAAAATAAGATACACTTGGGCCAGAAAAACCCGCGCTCAAAAAAAAATAGAAAAGATTTTTTTCTATTTTTTTTTGAGCACGGGTTTTTGCCAGTAAAAAACGTATTCGTGTGGTGTTTTTTGAAACGTATCAATAAGCTAGACCCATACTTCGAGTTGTTTCATGCCATAAATAAACTCGAACACTTAAGAAATCCGTCGGACAGGCGGACTCACACCTCTTACAACCAACACAGTCCTCTGTTCTTGGGGCAGAAGCTATTTGCTTAGCTTTACATCCGTCCCAAGGTATCATTTCTAATACATCTGTGGGACAGGCTCGAACACATTGAGTACATCCTATACATGTATCATAAATCTTTACTGAATGTGACATTGTATCTATAGTAATTTTTGAACATCAAAAATGAAAATTATCGATCTAGTAAACTCGTAAATGAATCATATATTTATACACCAGATGAATCAATGATTTGTCAGAATTTTGCTAATCAGAATAGACATCTAAAAATAGACATCTAGATAAATTTATAAGAAGGAAGAGGACCAGGATACTTTGATTTATCGCAAACGCAAACACGATCATAAGTTGTGTAGCATACATGCTAATTTGAATTGATAAATATTACACTATTCTCAATTCTACTTTTTATGATTAATACTATTTATTCAACAAATTCGATTGATTGATACGGGTTGATTTTCTGTTACGAGAAATTGAGGAAACAATAGCCAGTCCGATAGCTGCTTCAGCGGCTGCAATAGCTATAACAAAAATTGAAAAAATATTTCCTTTTAATTGGCGATTATCAAAAAAATCAGAAAAAGTTACGAGATTTATATTAACTGCATTCAGTATAAGTTCAAGACACATAAGGGCTCTAACCATATTTCGGCTCGTGATCAATCCATAGATACCAATAGAAAATAAATAGGCACTCAAAACAAGTACATGTTCGAGCATCATTGACCAACTCCTTATCAATTTTGATTCATTTCAATATGAACAACAATTCAACAGATTCGATTGACTAAATAATATAACAAGTCTGGAACAAGAATATATCGGCAATAAAAAAAAGAGTTTCTACATAAAAACCCTTTCACTTCACATAGAATTCGACAGAAATAAATGTGAGAAAATTGAAGAAAATGGAATCTGGATATAAATTGCTATTTATATTGCCAGTTCTCTAAAGATTTCTTACTGGCGAGCTACGACAATTGCACCTATCAAAGCAACTAAAAGAATTATTGAAATGAGTTCAAATGGAAGAAAAAAATCTGTTGATAAATGAATTCCAATTTGTTGACTAGTACTTATCAAATCTTGCTCAATAATATGATTTGGTCTTGTAGTCCAAATAATTCCGTACCATGATGTATCTGGAATAGTAGTTATTAGTGAAAAAAAAATACTTGTACAAACTATCAAAGTAATTCCATCCCCAATGGTCCAAAGATGAAAATCTTGATAATATTCTGAACTATTCATGAACATCACAGCAAATATGATTAAAACGTTTATAGCTCCCACGTAAATAAGTAGCTGTGATGCAGCTACAAAATGGGAGTTTGATAAAATATAGAATAAAGATATACAAACAAGAACCAGTCCCAACGAAAAAGCAGAAAAAATTGGGTTGGTAAGTAATACTACTCCTAGACTTCCTAATACAAGACCCGATCCCAGAAAGACTAAAAGAAAATCATGTAGCGTTTCAGGCAAATCCATTATATGTAAAAAAAAGACAAAGAAATCGAAATTTCATGACCTTATTGATATGACCAGGAAAAAAATTTTATATACTTAAATTTCTCTTCGCATTGAAAAAAAAAATCCTAAGGAGTTTGAATTGATATAGGTACAGTTATATGATCAAAGTCATTCCAGCCTTTATACGAAAGAATAGTTTGAAACTATACTAAAACAAAAGTATATATAACTATTTAATATTTATATAATATATTTATCTAATTAAGAATATATTTCTATAATATAGAAGATTTCTAATCTGATATCTAATATATCTGATATCTAATATAATATTTATTCATTTTTTTGAATAATATTATCCAAATTGAATTTCTATTATTCTATTATATATATATATTATTTATATAGAATCTGATTTGATTTATATGATTTTTTTATTTTTTATAAGAATTGTATTTAATTATATTATAAATATAAAAAATTTTATTTTTTTGGTTGAATTGTTCGAATTGTATAATCATCAATTACTGACATTGGTAAACGGCCCAAAGCAATTTGATTATAATTCAATTCGTGACGATCATAAGTCGAAAGTTCATATTCTTCAGTCATTGATAAACAATTTGTTGGACAATACTCAATACAGTTACCACAAAAAATACAGATTCCGAAATCAATACTGTAATTAAGCAATCGTTTCTTTCGAATATCAGTTTCCAGTTTCCAATCAACAACGGGTAAATCTATAGGACATACACGAACACATACTTCACAAGCAATGCATTTATCAAATTCAAAATGGATTCGACCGCGGAAACGTTCCGATGTGATTAATTTTTCATAAGGATATTGAATAGTTACAGGTAAACGATTTGCGTGAGATAAGATAATCATGAAACTTTGACCAATGTACCTTGCAGCTCGGACTGTTTGTTGACCATAATTCATGAACCCAGTTACCATAAGGAACATATCGTAAATATCTATGAATATTTTTGTTTTATTTCTTTCTCTTATTTGAGACAAGTTATGAATATAGAAGATCAATCTTTACAGTGAAAACAGTTGAGACGAAGTTGTTAATAATAGATTACCGAGAGAAATGGGTAAAAGAAATTTCCATCCAAGATTTAATAATTGATCCATTCTTAGCCTAGGCAAAGCCCATCTTGTTATGATAGAAATGAATAAGAACAAATAAGTTTTAGCTAATGTAATAAAGAGACCAATTGTAGTTCCAAAAACTCCATATGTTTTATTTTTTTCAAAAAACTCAGAAATGAATATGTACGGAATAGAGATATTCGAACCGCCCAAGTAAAGAACTGTTACAAATAATGAAGAAATTAATAGGTTTAAATAGGAAGCAACGTAAAATAAACCAAATTTGATACCCGAATATTCTGTTTGATAACCCGCTACTAATTCTTCTTCCGCTTCTGGTAAATCAAAAGGTAATCTTTCACATTCCGCTAGCGAAGAAATTAGAAAAACGATGAAACCCATAGGTTGACGCCACAAATTCCACCCCCAAAAACCATATTTTGATTGTGCATCAACTATATCAACTGTACTTAAACTGTTAGATAATCCTAGTCGGTGATAACATTACTGTTCCCATCTCTATTACAGAACCGTACATGAGATTTTCACCTCATACGGCTCCTGGAAAGCCTTAAATAAATCTAAGGACCGGGCCGATTATTTATCTCTTGATATATCCCTAAGATAGATAAGATTCAAATCTATCGGACGGTTCTGAATTAGACCAATTCAATTCTGTCTGTTCTAATATTTAATTAATTAAATAGGTAAGAAAGAGAAATCTATTTTAATAAAAGATACAAAAGGTACTTCTGAATTGATCTCATCCCTTAAAAAATAAAAATTTGAATTTGTTGAGTAATAACTAAATTCTTCAATAAAATACTCTTTTAGAATTTTCAAAAACCCTCATCGTTTTCAATTACGAAAAAGAATTACACATTAGTTTCTTAATTATGACATGAATTCTATCTCCATGAATATGGATATCAGAAATCAAAAACGAAAAAGCGATCTCCTTTTCGTTTTTGATTTCTTGTGTTTTTTTCGTTCCTATTCTTCTTTTTTGTGCTATGAAAAAGGGACTTCAAAAATATTAAAGGATTTTTTCGTTCCTGATAGTCATTTTTTTAATCAGTGGATGGAAGCATACTCTGGATCGGAGTTGTGGGGAGTACTGCTTGATTTTTTCTACCAACTTAAAGCCCCAATTAGTATTCTTTTTCTATTATGCGTAAATTCTCTTTTTGATAATTTACAAAATATGCGTTACTAATCCTTTGTGTATCTTGGTGTTTCTAACCATCCACTCATTTTTTTATTAAACCCCTTATTTATGTTAATACATTTATGATAATTCATACAAATGGTAACTAAAACTCAATAAGGTTGGTCTTTTGAACCCGCTTCAAAACAGGATGACTAATTATCCAATCTTGGGTTAAACGGCCTCTTCTGTTTATAATTTTATTTCACTTAATTCTTATACATAGAAAATGAGACTCAATATTTTTACTGCCTTTTCAAATCATCATACTATCTATTAACTATAAGTAATATAGTATTCTTAATTTATATTCAATAAAAGCTGTTTTATTTCACTCATATAACTATCTGATTTAGTTCTTCAATCCGAATTGTGAAAAACAAAATAAAGATAATGAAGGTATCTATTCAATTTATTCGACCCCTTTCCTATAAAGTACTATAAAGAAAGGAGCATAGCAATAGCATCGAATAGCTTTTTCTGTTTCAACGAATCGCACGTAGAGATATTGATAAGACACATAGAGTTAATGGTATTTCATAACTAATCGATTGAGCAGCAGCTCGTAGACCACCCAAAAAGGAATATTTATTATTTGATCCATATCCTGACATAAGAAGTCCAATGGGAGCAATACTCGAAATAGCAATCCATAAAAAAACACCGATATTGAAATCAGATAAAACAAAGTTATAGCCAAAAGGAATTACTGAATAGCTTATTAGAATTGATATGACTGATATGGATGGTCCGATACTAAATAAACGAATATCTCCCCTAGATGGAATAAGATTCTCTTTGAAAAGTAGTTTTGTTCCGTCTGCTAGAGCTTGAAGAACTCCAAAAGGACCGGCGTATTCAGGTCCAATACGCTGTTGTATCCCTGCAGATATTTCTCTTTCTAACCATACAATTGCTAGTACACTGATTGTGATTCCCAATACAAGAATCAAAATAGGTACAAGTACCCATAGAATTCCATAGACCTCTTTTAAAGATTCCAATCCGGAAAAAGAATTGATATCTTGGACTTCCGTTGTATCAATTATCATTTCAACGATCAATTTCTCCCATAATGATATCTATGCTACCTAGTATTGTCATAATATCAGCCAATTTCATTCTTTTAACTAATTGAGGAAGAATTTGCAAATTGATAAAACCCGGTGGACGAATTTTCCATCTCCAAGGAAAACCATTCTGATCCCCTATTAGAAAAATTCCTAATTCTCCCTTGGGGGCCTCAACTCTTACATAAAGTTCTTGTTTCGGCAATTCAAAAGTCGGAGACGGTTTTTTACCAATGAATCGATAGTCAAAATCATTCCATTCTGGCTCCTTTTCTCTATCAAAGCAGCGGATTTCTAAATTTTCATATGGCCCGCCGGGAATTCCTTCCAAAGCCTGTTGAATAATTTTTATGGATTCCATCATTTCACCAATTCGAACTAAATAACGAGCTAATGAATCTCCTTCTTTTTGCCATTGAACTTCCCAATCAAATTCCTCGTAACACTCATAATTATCAACTTTACGTAGATCCCATTGTATTCCGGAAGCCCGAAGCATCGGTCCTGATAAACCCCAATTTATTACTTCCTCTCTACCAACAACACCTACTCCCTCAACACGTTCTAAAAAAATTGGATTTCGCGTAATAAGTTTTTGATATTCAACAACCCTTGTTAAAAAATAATTACAGAAATCAAAACATTTATCTATCCAACCATGAGGTAGATCAGCCGCTACCCCCCCGATACGAAAAAAATTATGCATCATTCTCATACCTGTCGCAGCTTCAAATAGATCATATATTAATTCTCTTTCTCTAAAAATATAGAAGAAAGGGGTTTGTGCACCAATATCTGCCATAAAAGGTCCCAGCCATAGTAGATGAGAAGCTATACGACTTAACTCCAACATAATTACTCGGATATAGCTGGCTCTTTTAGGTACTTGAATATTTCCCAATTGTTCCGGTCCGTTTACGGTTATTGCTTCTGTGAACATAGTAGCTAAATAATCCCAACGTGTTACATAAGGCAGATATTGTATAATTGTTCGGTTTTCCGCAATTTTTTCCATCCCTCTGTGTAAATAACCCAATATTGGTTCACAATCAATAACATCTTCACCATCCAGAGTAACAATAAGTCGAAGAACACCATGCATTGATGGGTGGTGAGGCCCCATATTGACTATCATGAGGTCTTTTCTTGTAGGTGGGACATTCATAGGTTTTTCCTCGATTCATTCTTCCATGAATCGTTAAAAAAAAGTTCATCAAAATTCAAGATCTAATAAATCGAATAATTGAAAATGACTCTTGAAATTAACGAATTTGTGAGTCCCGAATATCCAACTGATTTATTAATTTTTTATAACGTATTTGATTTTTCTTTGACAAATAAGACAGTAGTCGTTTTCGTTTTCCCAGAATTTTACGTAAACCTCTTTGAGATAAATAGTCTTTTGGGTGTAATTCAAAATGTGAAGTAAGTTTTCGTATCTTATTAGTGAAATTGAATACTTGAAATTCAACTGATCCGGTGTTTTCTTCTTCTTTTTTTTGTGAAATAACGGGTATAAATGAATTTTTTATCATAAAAAATGAAATGAAACCTTTCCTCTCCCCCTCCTTTTTGATAGATATTTTTATTGATCAGTAATAGTAATGACACTCATTTTGAATTTTGTATATAAAAAAATCTTAATTTACTTAAGAATTCTAAATTTAGAATTCTTAATTTCTTTTTTCAAATCAAATTAATTATAAAATGAACTATTATTATATTATTAAGCAATCCAATTCAAATAGATATAAAAACTATATTTATGGATTCACAAAATAAAAAATTCTATTGTATACTTCAAAAAAAAAATAAGACGATTTTGTTGATTCATTTTTCGATCTAATGGGTACATCATTGAATTAGTATCAATGCCACAATGCGTGTGCGTATATATATATATATATTCTATATATATATAATATAGAATATATATATATATATATTTGTCTTCGCATACGAGATATGTTAGGATAAATAGAAGAAAAATGTAGATTATCAAATTTTCAATCGTGGATACATATGTATCCTTATTATACTGAAACGGCTTCCATTATGGGTATCAAACCAATAGCGATTTATACAAGCTAAATCTTCTAATCGATAATTTGGCCAAAGAAAGAATTTTAAATTCATTAGTTTTTTTTTTTCTCTATCGATATCGTTATTTTTAGCCAAAACTTGACAGCACTTATTTATTTTATTCTCATTATAATTTAATTTATTCTCATTGTAAAATATTTTGTTTTTATCCACACTATTTCTATTCCTAGAATTGAGACAAATTAGAATTCTCAATTCTCTACGGCGTCTAGTGGACAAAATATGTTCAGGAACAAGCAAATCATAATGATTTTTTTCTTTATTTTCTGTTATCTTTTGATCTCTTGTTCTTGGAATGTTTTTCTCAAAATTCTTTTTATCAACACGACTTTTTTCTGGGTTTCTTTGAAACATTTGAGGCTTACTCTTATGAATCAACGAGAGGCTTATGGTTTGATACATTAAAAATTGTTCATTGTTTTTTCTAGACAGGCGAACTGGTTCTATAAAAAACATTTGTTTTTCCAGCAATTCGTTATTAAGAGTGAAATCCTTCTGATTATGAAACATCACCATATTCTCTAGATTTAGTTCTCCCCTTTGAATAGAGTCTATAAGAATTTTTTTTTTCTTTTTCAATCCAACCAGGAGACAATATACTTGGATATTATTCATCATTATTTCATCTAAGGAAGAAATCAAGTTTAAATGAAAACCCAAATACTTTCTTAGTAAGAAATCCCGTTCGACATTTAGATTTTTATTGTATTTATTTTTAAATATACTCTTAGGAACCTTTTTGTTGTCGAATCTTTCAAAATCTTTTTCTTGGTTTGAGAGAGATGATTTAAGATCTACTCGACTCGCGTATTCTGCTTTTGCTCGATTTCGAGTCTCTAACTCGAAGTCAAGAGATTTTTTCTTTCCAGTAATGTTTTTAGTTTCACTAACATTTTGATTTCCATAAAACTGGAAAAAAAGGAATTTGATTGGCATGATCCACGGATTATTCTTATATGCATAATATAATCTCTTAAATTCCAAAAGGAACAAATCATTCATATTCGATATGGAATGATTTAGTGATATGGAATGATTTAGTCTTTCTACATTCATTACCATCCAATCAAAATACTTTCTATCCAGATTTTTTTCCATATCTATAATAGCATCTTCTGCTATATAATTTTTGATAGAGATATCACCCATTATATCCAAAAATTCTTTTTTACGTGTGTTGTAATTATAAGAAATCGCTTGCTTTTTATTTGCTTGGAATGGTGATCCATAAATATATGATTCTTTCTTATCTTTCTTATCTGCATAATTAAGAAATTTATATGACAAAAGATCATATCTATATTGTTTTTTCATTTTTTTGAATTTTTTTTTTATTTTTAATAAGTCTACTGGTTCTTTTTTTGGTTCTTTTTTGGAAAGAATTAATCGGGTTTTTTCATATGAATCATATTCGGTTAAATTTTTATTTTGAGCCACACGATATTCATTGATTCTATTTCTCCAGTTTTGTGGTACTAATCTAGACCATCTGCTCTGAGGTAAATCATATTGATAATGAACCTTTAACCAATTTGTCCATTGATTGATTACAGAATCGGGAAGGTTCTTATGTCTTAATTTGGTTTGTGATAATTTAAAAAATACATATGCTTGTGACAAAGAAGATACGTCATAAGAATTCTGTGAATTCGTATTCCTAATCTTCCGAGATTTGTGTATAATCGACATAAATGGAATTATACTTTGATTTGTTTTATCAATTCTTTCTGCATTTGTTTTTTTATTGTAAATGGATTTATTTAGAATTTTTTTTGTTGATTCAAGAAAAAGTTGTACATTGGTCCTAGGAATACTAATGATAGATAGAAAGATATCTATGTATACCCTTTCCATGAAAAATTCAAAAAAAGAATACGATTTACGGGTTAATCGAACATTTCTTCTTTGTAATATTTGTAAAATATTTTTTTGTAATTCTAATCTTTTAGCATCATAAGTTGTTTTGTTCGAATTCAAATTTTTCTCTGAAGTTATAACCCCCCCCTTTTTTTCGTTTGTCATTTTTTCTATTTCTTTTATGATTGTCTTTGTTTTAACATTAAGATCTTTTATCTTTTTTTCTCTCAATGAACAAGAATTTGTCCAACTAATAGATTGAATTAGAACCGGTGATTCGTAAATCATTGGATTATTCTTACTGATTGTTGAATCTTTTTTGCTTTCACTCATTTCATCTATTTTTTTGAATCTAAATAGAATACTTTTAAGAATATTTTTGATGGTCCATTTTCTTCTTTCTTTTGAGATTGTTAGAGACCCTTTTTTTCTTTTATTGAAAACTTTTAGAACTAGAAAAAAAGTTTTTTTCAATTTTTTTTTCATTATTTTTTTGATTTTTTTTAAAATGGGATCAAAAAAATCAAAAAATGGCGAAAATGGATTCGGGATTTCATCAGAGAAGGGCGATTGGATTGGTATTCCACAAGCTGTTAAAAAGCAAAAGCTACTACTTTTCACGTTTTTTTTTTCAGTGTATCTTTTTTTTTTTTCAGTGGATCGTACCTTATATCTGTGCCAAGGTTTCAGACGAAAAGGAAATAAGATCATTATCTGAATACCCTCATTTGCCCATTCTATTGGCAAGTCTTTTTCGGATACTGGAACACCATGAAAGGTGCATCTAATATGCAATTCTCTTTTCCAATCCCTAAAATCTTCTGACCATTCGGGAGTTTGAAAGAATAGTATACGAAGGATATTTTTAGTTATTATCAATGAAGGTAATATAATATATTTTCTAAGAATCGATTGGGTTATTAAAAATAAACTTCTAACTATTTGACCATATCCATAACAAATGCCATCCCAGGTTTCTATTATTGCTCTTATTTTTTTTTCTTCATCGTCTTTTTTCTGCTCTTCTTCTCTCTCTTTTGCTGCTTCCTCTATCTGTTTTACTTCTTCCTCTATCTGTTTTTGTCTTCTTTCTTCTTCCTCTCTCTCTTTTGCTTGTCTCTCTTCATCTGTATAATCAGAATCAGAAATTTCAAATTCTGTCTCTTTTTGCATCCCATTTTTGGACATAAAAAAGATTTTCATTGATTTGAAAATATCAAAAGAAAAGAACGAGGATTTCTCCATCCTGTCCAAAAAAAGGGGGGAATGGCCAGTTCTTGGAAAGAATTTCCAAATCACTGTTTTACGCCTTTGAGCGCGTATAGATCCTCTGATTATATCTCGGGAATAATCAGGTTCGCGGAAATAATGGACTAAAGCCAATTCTTTTTTTTTGTCAGTATTATCAAAATTGCTAGTATGAGTATCATTGTTATAGTGTGATTTTGTAGTAAGTGTACTAAAAAAAACTCTACGTTCGGCTTGTCTGGAACGAATCTGAGCCTCCTTTGGTGTTCTTTCCATCATTTGCTCCAATTCGTCGATTAATTTGTATGGCCATCGAGGAACTTTTTTACGGATTTCGTTTAATTTTTTTCTATTTAAAATTGTTTGATCGTTCAGATCAGTTCTAATTGCGTCGAATAAGAATTTTTTTTTTCTTTTTTTTTCTTCGGAATACATTTTTACTTGTTCATGTTCTGGAAATAAAGAAAGTCCGTCAAAATTCAAACTTGATACTGATTTTCCCGAAAATTGACTGATTAAGTTAAAAAAAAAACCAATTTCAGTTAATAATGATTTTCTATCAAATGGATCTATTTTCTGTTCAAATTCTGGATAATTACTATTATTATAAAGAAGGATACCATGAATCTTATTTATCAAAATGTAATTTGTTGTGTAAGTTTCATTTTTAATTGATGGTGAAAAGCTTTTTTGGATTTGTCCACGAAAGCGTCCATTCAAGAAAGGATCATATATTTTAGTTAAGTATTTTGTTTTCGTCTCATCATTACACAATCGAATTCGGTTTTCGAATACATCCAGAGGAAGAAATTCCTTATCTAGAACTTTTGCCCTTTTCAAAATTTCATTGCTTAGTTTCTTTCTTTTTTCTTTATTAGTAGAGCTCCAATAATTAGACAACTCATTATAGGAGATTTTATCTCTTGTGAAGAGATCCATTTTTTTTTCCATGATTTTAAGAAAAGTCGATAAACTGGGTGGATACGTGAAAGATATTCTTTCTTTTCCATCACTTTGACATATATGAAAAAAAAATTGTGAATTTTCATTTCTTACGACATTTTCAAATCGATCATTTTTTATATATCGCAATGGACGAATCCATCGTTGATAATCGAAAAGAATAGTTACAAGAGGTTTTTGAAATACGAAGGGATCGTTCTCTTCCTCGATTTTGTCCAAATTCTTTTCTTTTTTAGAAAAAAGATAAATAGAAAGATCTTCTTCGTCTTCGTCTTCGATGGATCTTTTTTGTTCTTGTTTAGTTCCTGCTGTTTCCGAATTTCTTTCAACATCGATTTTTGCAAATTCACTATTTTCTTGAATTTCTAACATTTCCTGAGTAAAAAAATAAGGAAGCGGTATTCTGCCTAAATAGTATAAACAGGTAATAAATGAGAAAAGCACAAATATTCGAGACATATAATATCGCAATTCTGACATAATGCGCTTATTAGATCGAATAGGTACATTAGATTTAATCGATTTATTTTGCCGTATCCAGACTAATATCAATCCAATCAATTTCATCAAAAAGATGTGACCCATTAACCAACCAACAAAACTACTTGTTAAGAATAACAATTTATTGTTGCATCGAAAGATATAAACGTTCAATAATCTTATTAAGATTGAACTAGGAATTGAAAAAAAAAAGGGGTTTAATAACTGAAAAAGAAGATTGTTAAAAAATACTCTGTAAATACTAAAATTACGTATTGAATTTGGATTCTTGTATCGATAATTCAAAAAGTTTTTGTCATTTTTGTCGAAGAAATTAAATAAAAGATACGCTAGAGTTATGACAGTTATTGTATAAGGTCTACCCAATGCTAGATGCAAAGGCGCATAATAGATCGATATGAACGTCATGAGCTGTCCCGTAATAAACCCAGTTGTTGCTGCTACTTTCTTCTCGGTCCCTTCTTCCATAACCCGAGTTCGAAGAAGGAAGACATAAGAGGGCCCTATGGAGAATGTGGTAAGAAATCCATAATACAGTCCGACTACAACGACCGAATTCATTATTTTCAGGCATAAAGATACTAGATTATCTAGTATAAAAGATTGAAAAATCATCGCAAACCTCTCTTTTGGTGTTTTTTTTTCTATTGCAATTTCTGGATTATTATTGCAATTTCTGGATTATTATATAATGATTAATAATGATTATTATTTTTAAACTTTTTATTTCTATATGTACTTTTTATTTCTATATGTATATATAAATAGAAAGATATAGACTAGAAACGACATCTCTTATCTCAATGACACTAAAGATGGGGATATCCAATGAATGGAATTACTATATGGATGGAATATAATGAAATAGAGCCACTTTGAAATTTCCTATGAAATGAGGCATGGAACGGAGCCACTACGAAGAAGTTCTAGGAGTTACGAAGGAAACTTGGAGCTCATATTGGTCGTGGGTTGAGAACAGGAATGGAACTCTATGAGATAGAATTTCCCGTTGTTCCTCAGTAGCTCAGTGGTAGAGCGGTCGGCTGTTAACCGATTGGTCGTAGGTTCGAATCCTACTTGGGGAGATTTTATTCTTTCCGAATGAAAGAATTCGGAATGAAAGGGTTCGCTTTGACCTT